TATAGAATATGATATCTAAATATATAGAATATGATATCTAATATGACACCCGATTTGTCAAAGGGATTGGATTGGTGACTTACCCATTCAGTGACTTTGGCACTGGACGTTCCAAAAACGGGTACTATCGGATCGGGTGAATTAGAGAATAGACAGAGGTCCGTTGGCATTTCAGCCTTTCTTCTCCTTTCAGGGCCTATCCGAAAGAGAATCCAGTACCTCTTGGTCCTGAATATCAGAATAGGACGAACGAACCGGCCTCCGCGGATATCTTTGCTTCGGAACAAAACCCTGCAATCAAATAGATTGTCCCAAGGGCGCCATATTCTAGGAGCCCAAGTTATGCTATTGAAAATTCGTTCCTCTAGCAGTTCCGGTTTGACCATTCCGTTCCCTTTTTCAAACTCCACTTCTTTTCATATAGCAATCCCTGATCAAAGAGAGAACAATATCCATTTCAAAACATTTCTAACGGATTCCTTGGTTCGGACCGACGAAGTAATGGCACTCGATTATTATCAACCTGACTGCAATCTTTTTCTGTCGGTAAGGATTGCACCAGAGCACCTTCTACTTCTAATAGGCCATGAACTATAGATAGAGAAGAATCATTCTGAGCGAGTCCATAAGAAGCGACCCACTTTTTTTCATCGGTTCCGGGGGAAGACCAAAGATCTTGCGCGACCGGTCCGCCAGAAAAACTCAAAAGAGAAAGAAGTCTCGTTAATCTCTTCATGCTCGTTCCAAGTTCGAAGTACCCTTTGGCCAAAGAAAAACCCGCTTCCTGACACGATTGCCTCTTTATCTTTATATAGATAGATTCTATGGGGTTATTACTTAGAAGTCTATTTTGTACAAGAGCCCCTCCTATCTGATAGAAAAGGGTCCCATGATCCCGAGCCGGTCTTACCTTGGCTCGCAAACCCCAAGTTTGTCTATGAAGAGCCAATCTAATTGTATTAGTTTCTATAATGGATTTCTTATGTGGAATACTAATGGATAGGGCCTCGTTGCTAAGTGCTACAAGATCTAGTGCACTGGAACTCGTGGTTATGGACCCGAATCCTTTAGTATGGAACATTGTCTTTTCCAAGTAAAAACCCCTAGTATATGAAAGAATGAAAAGGTGCTTTCGTTCTTGTGGAATAAGAAGCCCTCGTACCTTAATGAAAGGAAAATAGGAATTTTTCGTTAGGTATTTGACCAAATAGGATCGTCCAGTTCCTATAGAACCTATCACTAAAATACCCGATAGGGCTAAGCGGAACGAAAAGGGTTTTCCATGAGATGGTAAATGAAAACGATTAGCCCCACACGAGGTTTGGGAATAAGTGATTGTCTGATAATGAGCAAGGAATATACGTCTTTCTGCTAAAGAGGATCTATTAAACTCATAATTCATTAGATCCTTGTTAGCAATGTCAACTAGGTATCATAAGTAAATGGATCCCGGTTGTTCAATCCTTTGATAACCAAGGTCATTCTTTGCTAAAGAGAAATGATCACTATGAGTCAGACTCAATAGAATTGGATCCATTCCAAATAGCGAGAATTAGGATTCTTGATCCCTCTCAATCTCTCTTTCAATTCGAGGATCCAGAGAGGTGTTTTCATAGTCATCTCCGAATATTTGCCATCTCCGAATATTTTCGATTTCATTTTTCTATGATATGTCTTTCTATATGAAAATTGGTTATTTACGATGTACGATGATCCCTGTTAAGCATCCATGGCTGAATGGTTAAAGCGCCCAACTCATAATTGGTAAATTTGCGGGTTCAATTCCTGCTGGATGCACGCGAACGGGAACGTTCCATAAGTCTATTGGAACTGGCTCTCTATCCATGGAATCTCATCCATCATCCATACATAACGAATTGGTATGGTATATTCATACCATAACATAAGAACAATAAGAACTCGAATTCTTATCGATACTGGAACTCAGAGCATAGGAGGGAAAGTCAATTTATGGATGGAATCAAATACGCAGTATTTACAGAAAAAAGTCTTCGTTTATTGGGAAAGAATCAATATACTTTTAATGTCGAATCGGGATTCACTAAGACAGAAATAAAGCATTGGGTCGAACTCTTCTTTGGTGTTAAGGTAGTAGCTGTGAATAGCCATCGACTACCCGGAAAGGGTAGAAGAATGGGACCTATTCTGGGACATACAATGCATTACAGACGTATGATCATTACCCTTCAACCGGGTTATTCTATTCCACTTCTAGATAGAGAAAAAAACTAAAGGAGAATACTTAATAATACGGCGAAACATTTATACAAAACACCTATCCCGAGCACACGCAAGGGAACCGTAGACAGGCAAGTGAAATCCAATCCACGAAATAATTTGATCCATGGACGGCACCGTTGTGGTAAAGGTCGTAATTCCAGAGGAATCATTACCGCAAGGCATAGAGGGGGAGGTCATAAGCGCCTATACCGTAAAATCGATTTTCGACGGAATCAAAAAGACATATCTGGTAGAATCGTAACCATAGAATACGACCCTAATCGAAATGCATACATTTGTCTCATACACTATGGGGATGGTGAGAAGAGATATATTTTACATCCCAGAGGGGCTATAATTGGAGATACTATTGTTTCTGGTACAAAAGTTCCTATATCAATGGGAAATGCCCTACCTTTGAGTGCGGTTTGAACTATTGATTTACGTAATTGGAAGTAACCAATTAGGTTTACGACGAAACCTAGAAATCGATCACTGATCCAATTTGACTACCTCTACGGGATAGACCTCAACAGAAAACTGTTGAGTAACGGCAGCAAGTGATTGAGTTCAGTAGTTCCTCATAGAAAATTATTGACTCTAGAGATATGGTAATATGGAGAAGACAAAATTGTTTGAAGCACGCACAGAACCGGAAGCGCCCCTTGTTTCAAAGAGAGGAGGACGGGTTATTCACATTTAATTTGATGGTCAGAGGCGAATTGAAAGCTAAGCAGTGGTAATTAAGACCCCCCGGGGAAAATAGGGATGTCTCCTACGTTACCCATAATATGTGGAAGTATCGACGTAATTTCATAGAGTCATTCGATCTGAATGCTACATGAAGAACATAAGCCAGATGACGGAACGCGGAGACCTAGGATGTAGAAGATCATAACATGAGCGATTCGGCAGATTTGGATTCCTTTCCTATATATCCACTCATGTGGTACTTCATCATACGATTCATATAAGATCCATCTGTCTAGAGATCGTCATATACATCTAGAAAGCTGTATGCTTTGGAAGAAGCTTGTACAGTTTGGGAAGGGGTTTTTTGAGAGAAAAGAAGAATCTACTTCAACCGATATGCCCTTAGGCACGGCCATACATAACATAGAAATCACACGTGGAAGGGGTGGGCAATTAGCTAGAGCAGCAGGTGCTGTAGCGAAACTGATTGCAAAAGAGGGTAAATCGGCCACTTTAAGATTACCATCTGGGGAGGTCCGTTTGGTATCCCAAAATTGCTTAGCAACAGTCGGACAAGTGGGTAATGTTGGGGTGAACCAAAAAAGTTTGGGTAGAGCCGGATCTAAGTGTTGGCTAGGTAAACGCCCCGTAGTAAGAGGGGTAGTTATGAACCCTGTGGACCACCCCCATGGGGGCGGTGAAGGGAAAGCCCCCATTGGTAGAAAAAAACCCACAACCCCTTGGGGTTATCCTGCGCTTGGAAGAAGAACTAGGAAAAGGAAAAAATATAGTGATAGTTTTATTCTTCGTCGCCGTAAGTAAATACGTAACTAGGAATATGGAAAATTGCATTTTTGGAATTTGCAATAATGCGATGGGCGAACGACGGGAATTGAACCCGCGCATGGTGGATTCACAATCCACTGCCTTGATCCACTTGGCTACATCCGCCCCTTATCCAGCTAAAGGATTTTTCTCTTTTTTCCATTCATCATTATTCTATTTATTCTGACCTCCATACTTCGATCGAGATATTGGACATAGAATGCCACTCTTTAAAATGGAAAAAAGGAGTAATCAGCTGTGACACGAAAAAAAACGAATCCTTTTGTAGCTCATCATTTATTGGCAAAAATCGAAAAGGTCAATATGAAGGAGGAGAAAGAAACAATAGTAACGTGGTCCCGGGCATCTAGCATTCTACCCGCAATGGTTGGCCATACAATCGCGATTCATAATGGAAAGGAACATATACCTATTTACATAACAAATCCTATGGTAGGTCGCAAATTGGGGGAATTCGTGCCTACTCGGCATTTCACGAGTTATGAAAGTGCAAGAAAAGATACTAAATCTCGTCGTTAACTGAATTCAGAATAGAAAGATTCAAAATAAAAAAAACAAAGGTAGGCGGGGAATAACCTTATTTATGACAAGTTTCAAACTGGTAAAGTATACCCCTAGGATAAAGAAGAAGAAGAGTGGGCTAAGGAAACTCGCAAGGAAAGTTCCAACCGATCGTCTACTTAAGCTCGAACGGGTTTTCAAAGCACAAAAACGCATCCATATGTCTGTTTTCAAAGCACAAAGAGTTCTTGATGAGATTCGCTGGCGTTACTACGAGGAAACTGTTATGATACTGAACCTCATGCCTTATCGAGCATCTTATCCCATCCTAAAGTTGGTTTATTCGGCAGCAGCAAATGCTACTCATTATAGGGATTTCGACAAAGCGAATTTATTCATCACTAAAGCCGAAGTCAGTAGGAGTACTATCATGAAAAAATTCAGACCTCGAGCTCGAGGACGTAGTTCTCCCATAAAAAAAACCATGTGTCATATAACAATTGTACTAAATATAGTAAAGAAATCTAAATAATCTTTAGATCCATCTTAGATTTGATTCCCAGTAAAAAAAAATAGAATAGAAAAATATGGGACAAAAAATAAATCCACTCGGTTTCAGACTTGGTACAACCCAAAATCACCATTCCTTTTGGTTCGCACAACCAAAAAATTATTCTGAAGGTCTACAGGAAGATAAAAAAATACGGAATTGTATCAAGAACTATATACAAAAGAATAGGAAAAAAGGCTCGAATAGAAAAATAGAATCAGACTCAAGTTCCGAAGTAATTACACATAATAGAAAAATGGACTCAGGCTCAAGTTCTGAAGTAATTACACGTATAGAAATTCAAAAAGAAATCGATACGATCCACGTCATAATCCATATTGGATTCCCCCATTTATTAAAGAAAAAAGGAGCAATCGAAGAATTAGAGAAAGATCTACAAAAGGAAGTTAATTCTGTAAACCAGAGACTTAATATTGCTATTGAAAAAGTTAAAGAACCTTATAGACAACCTAACATTCTTGCAGAATATATAGCTTTCCAATTAAAAAATAGAGTTTCATTCCGAAAGGCAATGAAAAAAGCCATTGAATTAACTAAAAAAGCAGATATAAGGGGGGTAAAAGTAAAAATTGCAGGTCGTCTCGCAGGGAAAGAAATTGCACGTGCCGAATGCATCAAAAAGGGTAGACTTCCCCTCCAAACAATTCGCGCTAAAATTGATTATTGCTGCTATCCAATTCGAACTATCTATGGAGTATTAGGTGTAAAAATTTGGATATTCGTAGACGAAGAATAACTAGCCTTGTCTTCCCATTCTGTTCAGTGATAGAATAAAAAATGACAAGAGCCTTATTTTTCCTGAAATCCCTGAAAAAAAAGAAGAAATTCTACCTCTTTCTATAAGATTTAATGAAAATTGATAAATCTTTTAATATAATTGCTATGCTTAGTGTGTGACTCGTTAGTTTTTTCTTTAGAGTCAAAAATGGGGATTCAAAAAAAATTGACTGAACCCTACTATAAATAGAAAAAGAAAAAACTTAGTAATTATAGAAAATTAACTAATAACCAACCTATTGCTTCGTATTGTCGAGATCCTAACTAAGAAACAGTCACTATATGAATAAATACATCTATCATAAATGAGTAGATCTATCATATAGTTGTAGCAACTGCAATTTTTTCTCTAAAAAAGAAAACAGATTCTAGGTTGTGAAGCAAAACCAAAGGGATGTGGATAAAAGGAGGGATGATAGAAAGAAGGAAGAAGAATAAGAAAGATATAGGATTCCAATATGTATGGTCTATGAGTTACATCATAAAAGGCAATGTGATAAAGCATCAATATAATAAAAATAACAGAGAATTCGAAATCGTAACTTGAAACAAAAAATAGAAATTTTAAGCAATAATAAAATAAAGAGCGGCCCGGGTTAATAAAACTGAGAAAATTGACTCGGAAAGAAATTTTTGGAAAGCTCCATTGTGGGATTCAGACCTAACCATTAAAGGAGAAGTAGTGGGAACGACAGAACCTATGACTGCATAGGATTTTATTGAAAAGAATCCTAAGACTTCATTGGGTGGGATGGCGGAACAAACCAAAAAAATTGCCTTATTTGGTAAGGTTATAAATTAACAAATAAGACAGGAAAGAGTAAATATTCGCCCGCGAAATCCTTATTGAATTAGAATACTTTCCCGCGATTCAATAAGAGTCAAAATAAGGATATTTTTTTTTTAAGAAAGATTACATTATCTATAAATATAGAATATAGATAAATAGACACACACATCTAGATATATTCTAGATCTTCTTTCTTGACTATATATTTTTCTATTTTAACAAATTCCATATTAAAATTTAACAAATTCCATATTAAAAAAACCCTAACTTTTTCTATTATCTATTAATGTGCATCTATCCATAATATTCCAAAATATTATGGAATTAGAGAAATTTGCACGCTTTCTCATTTCATTCGCGAGGAGCTGGATGAGAAGAAACTCTCATGTCCAGTTTTGCAGTAGAGATGGAACTAAGAAAGAACCATCGACTATAACCCCAAAAGAACCAGATTTCGTAAACAACATAGAGGAAGAATGAAGGGAAAATCCTGCCGAGGCAATCATATTTGTTTTGGTAGATATGCTCTGCAAGCACTTGAACCCGCTTGGATCACGTCGAGACAGATAGAAGCAGGACGAAGAGCAATGACACGATATGCACGTCGTGGTGGAAAAATATGGGTACGTATATTTCCCGACAAACCGGTTACACTAAGACCCACGGAAACACGTATGGGCTCAGGAAAGGGATCCCCCGAATATTGGGTAGCCGTTGTTAAACCAGGTCGAATACTTTATGAAATGGGCGGAGTATCCGAAACTGTAGCTAGAGCAGCTATCTCCATAGCTGCCAGTAAAATGCCCATACGAAGTCAATTTCTTCGATTAGAGATATAGCATCCCAAAAAAGGAGTATTGAAGATAAAAAAAACCTGGTTTTTTTTTATGGAAAGACAATATTTCTTTCATCCTTTTGCATAGAAATAACAAATTGAAATCAAAATAATATGATTCAACCTCAGACCCTTTTAAATGTAGCAGATAACAGTGGAGCTCGAAAATTGATGTGTATTCGAGTCATAGGAGCTGCTAGTAATCAGCGATATGCTCGTATTGGTGATGTTATTGTTGCTGTAATCAAAGACGCAGTGCCCCAAATGCCTCTAGAAAGATCCGAAGTAATTCGAGCTGTAATTGTACGTACATGTAAAGAGTTCAAATGCGAAGACGGTATAATAATACGCTATGATGACAATGCAGCGGTTATCATTGATCAAAAAGGAAATCCAAAAGGAACTCGAGTTTTTGGCGCGATCGCCGAGGAATTGAGAGAATTGAATTTTACTAAAATAGTTTCATTAGCTCCTGAAGTATTATAAATACTAGTAGGCGAGATATAGATCAAAGAAAAAATTAGTAGATTATGTCTCACGTATATGCTTTAAAATCCAAAAGTAAAAGAAAAAAAAGAAAACATGTTGATTATAGAAAAATTAGGAGGAACCTAGAATTAGAGTCTTATGGGCAAGGACACTATTGCTGATTTACTAACCTCTATAAGAAACGCGGACATGAATAAAAAAGGAACAGTTCGAGTAGTATCTACAAATATTACCGAAAACATTGTTAAAATACTTCTACGAGAGGGTTTTATTGAAAGTGTTCGGAAACATCAGGAAAGTAACAGATATTTCTTGGTTTCAACTTTGCGACATCAAAAGAGAAAGACTAGAAAAGGAATATATAGAACTAGAACCTTTTTAAAGCGTATCAGCCGACCCGGCTTACGAATTTATGCCAACTATCAAAGAATTCCTAAAGTTTTGGGCGGAATGGGAATTGCTATTCTTTCTACTTCTCGAGGTATAATGACAGATCGAGAAGCTCGACTAAACAGAATTGGGGGAGAAGTCTTATGTTATATATGGTAATCGCCCCTCCTATAGTACTCGAATTCTATCTCGAACTTCCTATTTTTCAAATAAAAATACAACGTTTTTTTTTATTTGAAAATCAAAATAGAAAAATAGGAGAAAAAAAAATATGACAGAAAAAAAAAATAGGAGAGAAAAAAAAAACCCGAGAGAAGCAAAAGTCACTTTCGAAGGTTTAGTTACGGAAGCCCTACCCAACGGAATGTTCCGCGTTCGCCTAGAGAATGACACCATCATCCTGGGCTATATTTCAGGAAAGATCCGGTCTAGTTCTATACGAATACTGATGGGGGATAGGGTCAAAATTGAAGTAAGTCGTTATGATTCAAGCAAAGGACGTATAATTTATAGACTTCCCCATAAGGATTCGAAGCGTACCGAAGACTCGAAGGATACCGAAGATTTGAAGGATACCGAAGATTTGAAGGATACCAAAGATTCAAAGGATTAGGTTTTTCTTTTTTCTAGGGTAATAAATTCAAAGTTCCAAAATTCAAGCGAAGAGACTTATTTTTTCCCAAAGATTAGATTCATAGTTTAAGAAAGGAATACGGAAATATGAAAATAAGAGCTTCCGTTCGTAAAATTTGTACAAAATGTCGACTGATTCGTAGGCGTGGACGAATTAGAGTCATTTGTTCCAATCCGAAGCATAAACAAAGGCAGGGGTAATCTTTCGAAAAAGAACTTTACTTTCTAAAAAGTAAAAAAAGTACCCGCGGAAACGTCCAAATTCCAAATAACCAAATAAAATAATTAATAATTAAAGTAAAGGATATATTTTACCCTGAAACGGATATCTTTGTATCTTTTTTTCTTTTTGTTATTTCTAACTCATATTTATGAGATAATAAAATATGGCAAAAGCTATACCAAAAATTGGTTCACGTAGGAGAGTGCGTATTGGTTTGCGTAGGAATGCGCGTTTTAGTTTACGGAAAAGTGCACGTAGAATAACAAAAGGAGTTATTCATGTTCAAGCTAGTTTCAACAATACCATTATAACTGTTACAGACCCGCAAGGTCGGGTGGTTTTCTGGTCCTCCGCGGGTACTTGTGGATTCAAAAGCTCAAGAAAAGCATCACCCTATGCTGGTCAAAGAACAGCAGTAGATGCTATTCGTACAGTGGGTTTGCAACGAGCAGAAGTTATGGTAAAGGGTGCTGGTAGTGGAAGAGATGCCGCATTACGAGCCATTGCTAAAAGTGGTGTACGATTAAGTTGTATACGCGATGTAACACCTATGCCGCATAATGGATGTCGACCTCCTAAAAAAAGACGTCTGTAAAAGAATTAAAACGCTTTCAAGAGAAATAAACGATTCAATGATCAAATAATAATACTAGTCTATTATGGTTCGAGAGGAGGTAGCAGGATCCACTCAAACACTACAGTGGAAGTGTGTTGAATCAAGAGTAGATAGTAAGCGTCTTTATTATGGTCGTTTCATTTTGTCCCCGCTTAGAAAAGGTCAAGCGGATACCGTCGGTATTGCCTTGCGAAGAGCTTTACTTGGAGAAATAGAAGGAACATGTATCACACGTGCAAAATTTGGGAGCGTGCCACACGAATATTCTACAATAGCTGGTATTGAAGAATCCGTACAAGAAATTTTACTAAATTTGAAAGAAATTGTATTGAGAAGTAATCTCTATGGAGTTAGAGACGCATCAATTTGCGTCAAAGGTCCTAGATACATAACTGCTCAAGATATCATCTTACCACCTTCCGTAGAGATCGTTGATACGGCACAACCTATAGCTAACTTGACAGAGCCCATTGATTTCTGTATTGAGTTACAGATCAAGAGAGATCGCGGATATCACACGGAACTCAGAAAGAACTCTCAAGATGGAAGTTATCCCATAGATGCTGTATCCATGCCTGTTCGAAATGTGAATTATAGTATTTTTTCTTGTGGGAATGGAAATGAAAAACACGAGATACTTTTTCTAGAAATATGGACGAATGGAAGTTTAACCCCTAAGGAAGCGCTTTATGAGGCTTCTCGTAATTTGATTGATTTATTTCTTCCTTTTCTACACGCGGAGGAAGAAGGCACTAGTTTCGAAGAAAATAAAAACAGGTTTACTCCACCCCTTTTAACCTTTCAAAAAAGATTAACTAATCTAAAGAAAAACAAAAAAGGAATTCCATTGAATTGTATTTTTATTGATCAATTAGAATTGCCTTCTAGAACGTATAATTGTCTCAAAAGGGCCAATATACATACACTATTGGACCTTTTGAGTAAGACTGAAGAGGATCTTATGAGAATTGACAGTTTTCGTATGGAAGATGGAAAACAGATATGGGACACTCTAGAGAAGCATCTCCCAATCAATTTACCTAAGAATAAGTTCTCGTTTTAAATTTAAATCCATTGCAATTTTTTCCTCTTCTTCTTTTTCGAGTTAGAATAAAAAGAAAAAAGAAAACAATTTTGCATCTTTGGCACAATCTATATTTTCGCGAAATGGATCATAATAAAATGGATTTTAGGTATCTAGGGAAGATTCACTTGGAAGTAACTATTTCCTAGATACCTATGCACGGTACTTCACGGTTGAATGAATCAACCTGAAAAATCCCTAAAAAAGACCTAAAGTTAAGGATTTTTCAATGGGTAATGTTGCTCCAATACCTAACCAAAGAGCTACTGCAGTACCGATTAAAAAAACGGTCGTAGCTACTGGGCGACGAAATGGATTTTGGAATTTATTGACATTCTCTAGAAAGGGTACTGTCAATAAGCCCGTTGGCACAGAAACCATTAAGAGAACGCCCAATAACTTATTGGGTACTGTACGGAGTATTTGAAAGACGGGAAAGAAGTACCACTCGGGTAATATTTCCAGAGGAGTTGCAAACGGATCCGCCGGTTCACCAATCATTGACGGCTCGAGAACCGCTAAACCTACATTACATGCAATAGTACCTAGAATTACTACTGGAAAAATATATAAAAGATCGTTGGGCCACGCGGGTTCCCCGTAATAATTATGTCCCATCCCTTTAGCTAATTTTGCTCTTAATACAGGATCATTTAAGTCAGGTTTCTTTGTTATTGGGATAGGTGAATTCTTTAGGATCCATCCCCCAAAGGAACCGGACATGAGAATTTTTCATCATCCGGCTCGAGCAAGAATGAAAGAAAAAAGACCGTGGAAGATCCATAATAGAATAAGGTATATAATGACTCAATGACTCTAGGTAAGAAAAGCTTTATCAGATTCTCTTTTCCGAAGTTGCACCTACAACTACTTATTGAAAAGAATCTTATTCTTATGGGTAAATGCTCAATATCCAAGTTGGCTTGCAAATTTGATCATGATCAATTGCTTTGTGGATTATCTCATGTCTCTTGATTAGTTGGTGTTTATCCCCTCAATATCGCAAGTTTCTTACGTCCAAACAAAGTATTTACTTGTTACTAATAAAAAATCAAAAAGTCTAGCCTACGTTCTTCTTTAGATACCTTCTTTTACTCCGATAGTATTGCGGATCGCAATCGATGCAAAGAAAATGAATGCATTTCCATACTATAATAAAAAAAGTAAGTGTAATAAATAGAGAATTGGATCATGTCACATGACTTATTCTATTTCTACTCTATGGGATCTTACGGAGCCTGTTCATGGATGACATGGTTGGGGTATGATCATAGAAAATATTCTCCTCAAGTGAACCAGCCTATCCTTCCTAGATAGGGGACTTACGTGTTGATTGGATGCGGAGACACCTTTGGTTGTGAATTCTAATGTGGCAGATCCAATTCTTTATCTGCATGGCCAAATCAATAATTCAAGTCACACACTCCCATAATCCGCCTTATTTTCTTTCATAAAATGAACTTCAACTATTTGTATCAAAATACTTCGGAGTTGAAGAAAAGTATCCAAATGACATGTCTTATTTTACAATAACCCATGTTTGTAGCAATGAAATACCACAACCTACCCGATATGATATATGAAAATTAGAACTATCTTTCTCTATGATATGACTTCCCTATAAAGGACCCGAAATACCTTGCTTACGTATCATTGGAAAGTGCATTAACATAAATACGGCAGTAAGCAGAGGCAGTACAAAGGTATGTAAACTATAAAAACGAGTCAAAGTGGATTGGCCCACCCTAGCACTTCCACGTAATAACTCCACTAAAGGCGATCCTATTACCGGAATCGCTTCAGGTACACCTGTCACAATTTTGACTGCCCAATAACCAATTTGATCCCAAGGCAAAGAATAACCAGTTACACCAAACGATGCAGTCAATACACCCAAAACCACACCTGTCACCCAAGTTAATTCGCGAGGTTTTTTAAATCCACCTGTGAGATACACACGAAATACGTGCAGGATCATCATTAGAACCATCATACTTGCTGACCATCGATGAACTGATCGGATTAACCAACCAAAGTTGGCCTCGGTCATTATGTATTGAACCGAGGAAAAAGCCTCTGTAACGGTTGGGCGGTAGTAAAAAGTCATAGCAAAACCGGTAGCGACTTGTACTAGAAAACAAGTAAGTGTAATTCCCCCTAAACAATAAAATATGTTGACATGAGGAGGAACATATTTACTAGTTATATCATCCGCAATTGCCTGAATCTCAAGACGTTCCTCAAACCAATCATATACTTTATTGAGATAGGTAACTAACCCGAGTCCCCCTCCGAGAACCGTATATGAAAATTTCATCTCGTACGGCTCAAGCAGAAACACACAAATTTTCAACGGATATTAGAAAAAAAAGGTTCAAAACTTCACCAGCCACTGGATTGGGTCGATTTGCCTTGAAGATATGAAATAAGAAAAATCCAGAACTTATTCTTTGTGATGATAATGCCAAAAAATCTCAAGTTGGCTCATCTGTCTTTCTTTCTTTCCCTTATGTTGGTCATTAGAGGCTTCTTGACTTTTCTCTTCCCTATTTTGGATTTCTTTTTTTTTTTGCGTAATGCAGATTTACTCTTGTTTTACTAGTAAATAAATAAAGCAAAAATTCTAGTAGTTTTCTGATAGAAATTATCTTGTTGCGATCCTATGAATCAGTTCAATTAAAACCTTAGATTCATACTAGAGCCACGATGATTGAGTCTCAAGCTAACCAAAAGGCAAGGGTTCTTCGAATAAGAACCGCTTGATGATCATTTATTGAATCCGTGTAATAACTCGACAAAATCGAGAGAAAAAAAAAGTTGTCTTTTGGGCAAACAAAATTGGAAGGAAGAAAATTTCTTTTTTTTAGTAAAAACTACTTTAATTTTTTTCAGTCTGGTTGCGAGGTCTGAATAGTGAGTATGAATCATAGTTCCATTTTTTTTCTTGATCCACTCTATCTATTTCGTGTTCCAGATACTAGAATAAAAAATATCCGACGAATTGGAATCATCTTGATAGAGATAACAGGCCCTTTCTATGTATTATCAATAGGATCCATTCTAACAAGTCACACACTCATATTCCAGAGATACCAAAACAAAAAAATTCCACGGTCGAACTACCAGAATGTCTAGAAATGTATAGCTTAAAGTAGAAAGGCTTTTTTGGATGGAAAAACAATGACTTCGTAATTTTAGTTAGTAGAAACCTAATTCATTAAAATTCCGTCCAGTAAAACAGAAGAATTATAAATTTCTAAAATGATAGATAGGAATATCGCGAATAAAGCCATTGCGACCCCCATAAAAGGAGTAGTCCCCCAACCCGGAGCTACTTTCCCATATTCCGAATTCAAGGGTTTCAATAAACTACCTACGCGAGTTCGTCTTGGCCCAGGTCTAGAACTATCTTCAACGGTTTGTGTAGCCATAAATTCTATTTAATCATTGGTGTTGACTTTGTATACTATTCCGTTGTAGTTGTAAATACAAGATCTTTTCGTAGATCCATTGTAATCTTGAAATTCTATAAAAATGGAAACAGCAACTTTAGTCGCCATCTCCATATCTGGTTTACTTGTAAGTTTTACTGGGTATGCCTTATATACCGCGTTTGGGCAACCCTCTCAACAATTAAGAGATCCATTCGAAGAACACGGGGACTAATTGAAGTAAGAAGTCTCCCCATCTGGGAGACTTCTTACTTCAATGAAATTATTTCATTTTTTTAGTCGGAACCTTAGGTGGTTCTCGGAAGAAGATAGCGAAAAAAATTATCCCTAAAGTCGAAACTAAAAGGAACGTATAAACCAATGCTTCCATAGATTCGATCGTGGTTTATTTACAATTATAACTTCCACACCTATTCATTTGTCATTTGGGATCTTTTCCCATATAAAGATAAAGAAAGAAAAAGAGTCAAAGAAAGGATGGGAGATGTTTCCCATGTCAAATCAAAAAAGAGAGATGAAAGATACCATAGCAATGTGGTATCAGACTGCTTGTCTCCTTGTAGTTGGATCTCCAACTTTTTGGAATGTTCCAAATTCCACTTGAGCATCCAAGTCTGGATCAATACCAGCAAAAACATCTCGGAACAAGGTTCTAGCGCCATGCCAAATGTGTCCGAAAAAGAAGAGCAAAGCAAAGGTAGCATGACCAAAAGTGAACCAACCCCTTGGACTGCTGCGAAAAACACCATCCGATTTCAAAGTAGCCCGATCTAATTCAAAAATTTCCCCTAATTGGGAACGCCTCGCATATTTTTTTACAGTAGCAGGATCAGAATAACTTACTCCATTAAGTTCGCCACCATAGAACTCCACCGTTACACCTACTTGTTCAACACTATATTTGGATTCTGCTCTTCTAAAAGGAACGTCCGCTCTCACAATTCCCTCTTCATCTACCAAAACAACCGGAAATGTTTCAAAAAAAGTAGGCATACGGCGTACAAAAAGCTCGCGTCCTTCTTTATCTCTAAAGACGGGATGTCCTAACCATCCAACAGCTATTCCATCCCCGTTGTCCATTGAGCCTGCTCTGAATAATCCCCCCTTTGCCGGATTATTACCAATATAATCATAAAAGGCTAATTTTTCGGGAATTTTAGACCAAGCTTCTGATAAACTAAGATTTTCGGCTAACCCATCGCTAACTCTTCGATATATTTCTTGCTGAAAGTATCCCTGATCCCACTGATAACGAGTAGGCCCAAATAATTCGATTGGGGTAGTTGCTGACCCATACCACATAGTTCCGGCAACTACGAAAGCTGCAAAAAAAACAGCAGCGATACTACTGGAAAGTACAGTTTCAATATTGCCCATACGTAATCCTTTGTATAGACGTTGAGGCGGACGGACACTAAGATGGAATAGGCCCGCTAATATGCCCAATGTACCCGCAGCAATATGATGAGAAGCTATTCCCCCCGGAACAAAAGGATCAAAACCTTCTACACCCCACGCTGGATTTACAGCTTGTACTTTTCCAGTTAGTCCATAAGGATCGGACACCCATATCCCAGGACCATACAAACCCGTTACATGAAATGCGCCAAAGCCAAAGCAAGCCACCCCTGCAAGAAATAAATGAATTCCAAAGATCTTGGGCAAATCCAAAGAGGGTTTTCCTGTCCGCTCATCACAGAATATTTCTAGGTCCCAATATACCCAATGCCAGATAGCTGCCAAGAAACACAAGCCAGAAAACACAATATGCGCACCTGCCACACCTTCATAACTCCAAATACCCGGATTCGTTACAGTTCCTCCTGAAATACTCCAACCACCCCACGAATTGGTTATTCCTAAACGAGTCATGAAGGGAATGACGAACATACCTTGTCTCCACATTGGATCCAGAACAGGATCAGAGGGATCAAAAACCGCTAATTCATATAAAGCCATCGAGCCGGCCCAACCAGAAACTAAAGCTGTGTGCATTATATGCACCGAAAGCAATCGACCCGGATCATTCAATACAACAGTATGAACACGATACCAAGGCAAACCCATGGAAATACCCCTTTAGCAAAGAAAAATAGACACGATGTCGCTTTATTTTATCGCATTGGAAAAGACTATCCATATCCTATGTACCTAACCCCTCTAGGGGATTCTGTGTCAGAAAGCGTGAATATTTATTTCATTCCATTAAAAATAAGAAGCCAATTCTGTTCGTAAGAAGAAAGAGAAGCAGATCTATTCTATACTCGATAAGTGCCAATATGCAATGGGTAGCTTGGCCTATTTGGAAAAAACGAAGAATAGATCCCTATCCCTCTTTGTTTATCATTCCAATCACCGATTCCTTTTTCTTTATTCAATCTGTCTTACCTTCCTTATATGTATTATTTCAATCTACGTATTAATAGAATCTATAGTATTCATATAGAATAAGAAAAAAAATGAAGACAATAAACTGCGGATTCTTTCTTTCTCTTCCATTCTTACGTTTCCATATTAAAGTGTAGTTTTCTTACTTAAATTTAATAATATTAATCTAATATGCCCATTGGTGTTCCAAAAGTACCTTACCGGATTCCCGGAGATGAAGAAGCGACTTGGGTTGACTTATACAATGTTATGTATCGAGAAAGGACACTTTTTTTAGGTCAAGAGATTCGTTGCGAGGTCACGAATCATATTACAGGTCTCATGGTATATCTCAGTATAGAAGATGGAATTAGCGATATTTTTTTGTTTATAAACTCCCCAGGCGGGTGGCTAATCTCAGGAATGGCGATTTTTGATACGATGCAAACGGTGACACCAGATATATATACAATATGCCTCGGAATGGCTGCGTCCATGGCATCCTTCATTCTGCTTGGAGGCGAACCCACCAAGCGTATAGCATTCCCTCACGCGAGGATTATGCTTCACCAACCTGCTAGTGCTTATTATCGGGCAAGGACACCAGAATTTTTACTAGAAGTGGAAGAGTTACACAAAGTTCGCGAAATGATCACAAGGGTTTATGCCCTAAGAACAGGCAAGCCTTTTTGGGTTGTATCCGAAGACATGGAAAGGGATGTTTTTATGTCAGCAGACGAAGCCAAAGCTTATGGACTTGTCGATATTGTAGGGGATGAAATGATTGACGAGCACTGCGATACTGATCCAGTGTGGTTTCCAGAAATGTTTAAGGATTGGTAGTGGCCGGATTTCTTGTAAATTGATTTCAAACCTAAATTCTGGTTTTCTGCGATTTAATAGAAAATAGAAATACTTCATGATGATCAATCATCAGGTTAAGATCGATCTAAACCAATCCTTTTTTTTCTATATACATACGACATGCCAACGGTTAAACAACTTATTAGAAACGCAAGACAGCCAATACGAAATGCTAGAAAATCCCCCGCGCTTAAGGGATGTCCTCAGCGTCGAGGAACATGTGCTAGGGTGTATGTGCGACTCGTTCAGATCATGAGTTCAAACAAATAAGACAATTTTTGAAGTATCCATGATCGGTACCAATGAATAGGATAGAGCTTCTCTATCCTAGATTTCTATGGTATATGGAATTTCTGGTTTCCTTTGGTGCAAATCCAATCATCTAAATTGGAAATTAAGAAGCAATTCCTCCATTGGTAGAAAATGGTTATCCATTAAGCGGAGGAAATAGTAATAAAAAGAAAAAGGCTTATGCTCCTTTATCTTAAAAGAACGGACTAACAGGGTCAGCTACTTAGCCAACTTTCATAATTAAATGCCGTCACTGTATGGATAACTCTTATTGTGAAAAGAGCTATTTACTCTATAATGGATAGGTAGAGCCAAAGAATGTGAACTATACAAGTTCACAATACCTTTTGATGAAATGAAAGAAAGGGCTCCGGTGTATAGAGAGGGCCTCACCGTTTAAAAGGGAACCATAGAAACGATGGAACCCACTATTTTTTTGAGTATCGTTAGAATTTGTTATTTCTATGCGAAATAACTGAAGAGAATAGAATAAAAAATCGTGGTTGGGAAGGTTACAGTAGCAAAAGCCATTGGAATTAATATTTTATATATCGGAATAATTCGTTTTGTTATTAATGGGAAAAAGGATGGCTAAAAGAAGAGAAATCATTAGTTATTCATTAAGGTTAATTTGATTCAATGACCAGAGTTCCGCGAGGATATATAGCTCGGAGACGACGAACAAAAATGCGTTCATTTGCCTCAAACTTTAGAGGGGCTCATTTAAGACTTAATCGAATGATTACTCAACAAGTAAGAAGAGCTTTTGTTTCCTCTCATCGAGATAGAGGCAGGCAAAAGAGGGATTTTCGTCGTTTGTGGATCACTCGGATAAACGCAGCAACGCGGATATATAAAGTATTCGATAGTTATAGTAAATTAATACACAATCTGTACAAGAAGGAATTGATTCTTAATCGTAAAATGCTTGCACAAGTAGCTGTATCAAATCCAAATAATCTTTACACGATTTCCAATAAAATAAAGATCCTCAATTAAATGGATAAAAAAGTAATATACAGGAATAATTAAAACAGAATTCCCGGAGAGGGAACTCCGGGAAGATACAATAAATTAAGATTAAGTGGTAGGAATCAACGAGCATGTTGCAATAAATAAAAAAACTATTTATTCTTCCCCATTTTTCTTTCTTATAACAAACACAAGAATCAAAACTGGATTACTTTCTTTATATAGGTCTGGCCCTTTCGAATAAAACATCAACAATCGGAACTTAAGTTCCGATTGTTGTTTCTTAAATTCTGGTTGGAGTTTCTTAAGTTTCGATTGGAATTGAACTTTTGCGTTAATTGAGGAATATGTCTATTCTTTCTGGGTCTAGGACCAGTAATTATTGAAATTGACTGGGCTTGAAATTGCTTCTCATTCTCATAGTTACGAAATGGTAAGAAAGATAAAATACGAGCCTGTTTTATAGCAAGAGTAATTAATCGTTGTTGTTTCAAGGTTAATCTATTTATTCGTCTCGATAATATTTTTCCTTGTTCACTAATAAATCGATTAATTAAACTCATGTTTCTATAATCAATTCGATCCCCCGGGCCAATCCGAGGACGCCTACGAAAAGGTTGTTTGGATTTACGAAAAGTTTGCTTGGATTTACGAAAAGTTTGCTTGGATTTATGAAAAGTTTGCTTGGATTTATGAAAAGTTTGCTTGGATTTATGAAAAGTTTGCTTAGATTTATGAAAAGGTTGTTTAGATGTATACATGATTTATTCTTTATTTTAAAATTTGAAAAAAAAAATGGATTTCTTTATTTTATTAATTTTGGATCCAGAAGAAGTAGTCTTTCTTTGGTCCATATATTATTTGATTCATATTATTATTTGATTCATATATAGTATATGAATACCCTCTATACATATGAAATAATATCTACCTGAAATCAAATGAATTGATTTGTATTTTGTATTCTATCTATGTTCTATATATTAAATCTGTTCTTTGGAAAGATCGAACACATGATGCTCCTATTTTTTTATTTCGTCATGAGTCGTATGCTTGCGACAATAACGACAAAATTTTTTTAATTCTAATTGTCCGGGTGTATTGTGGCGATTCTTTTGAGTACTATATCTAGAAATCCCCGTCGATTCCTCATTGGCACCTTTTCGAACACAACTGATACATTCCAAAATAACTCTGATTCTAACACCTTTCCCCTTGGCCATGAACCTCCTTTCTTTTTTGGATTGACTTAACTTAATTCTTCTACTTATTCTGTTATTCTTCTATTTGGAATCCCAAGAAGAAGAATAAAATCCATTCGAATAAAATAAAAAATTTTTAAAATTCTTAAATTAAGTAATAAAAAATAGAGAAATAATTAAAGAATACAATCCTTGTCGAATTAGCAAGGATTTTGCTTCGAAATCCTTTCATTTAAGTAGCCAGCCCAGCCTCTTTCTATGCTCTGATTTCTGAGGCCTGACTTAGCTTGGATACCGCTTTTGATTGAATTTCTGTTTTCCAAAATGGGATTTGCCGAATTTTTCATGACTCTGAGGTTCAACCCAATCCATCTTTTCTTTCTTTTTCCTTCCTATACTAAAAAAAAAAAGGATTGAAAAAGGGAAAATTTGCGTCATGTCACGAAGAATTCCTCGCATAGCAATAACTAGAATTAAAAAAAAGGGAATGACAAAGCATCTGGGAATAAACGATTAATTTCTATCAATAAACCTGCTAAAGCCCCAAACCATAGAGTACTTAGCACGGGCGCTACAGAGAGATATGTTTTTATATCCCGCATTGAAAATCCTCCTTCCTTATTGGAATACATATATGATCAGATACTCTTGCCCAAGATCATTTGTATTTCTTTTGTTTAGGCGAAATTACTAACTAAAACTAAAAAAACAAAATCAAAATCAATATTCTATATATAGAATGAACGAATGAACGGTATAGACGAGATTTTCCTACCCCTAAAAAAGAAAAAGATGACCCCTTCTTCCTATACATTACCAAGGAATAGTAATCTTTCTTTTATAGGTGAAATTAGATAGGATTTTAGATGTATACCATTCCTTGATTATATGAGACCAAAAAGAAGAAATGACAAGAAGGTTCTATATAGATAGAGAAAGAGAAGAAAATTACGATGTGGAAAACAAGACAGAAATTGTGTACAATGCCATTATACAACAATTTGGAAAAGGGATGTAGCGCAGCTTGGTAGCGCGTTTGTTTTGGGTACAAAATGTCACAGGTTCAAATCCTGTCATCCCTACCTATTACTTCTTTCTTCTTTATGGGCAGTAGCGAGGAGATCGATTAAAGTGGGTATAACTTGAATTTGTAGATACTATACGTACGTGAGACACGTTAGGAGTAGAAAAGGGTTTTCTTTTTGAATGAAAGCGCTCTTAGTTCAGTTCGGTAGAACGCGGGTCTCCAAAACCCGATGTCGTAGGTTCAAATCCTACAGAGCGTGATTCCATCTATCTTATGTCGAAGCAGAGTAAAATAACTTAACAAAACAAAGTTGAATTGCAACTCCAATTTGACCTCCTCTCTGGTCTGGAGGAGGTCAATCAAAAAAGAAATATTACTCAATCAAAGATCCAACTGATCCCCACGTCTGTATTGCAAATACGCAGTCACGAATAATCCCGCTAAAGTAATAGGAATTAGGCCTAAGACGATTCCAAATAGAAAAACTTCAATCATTTCGATTTGTTCGAGGGGATAAAAAAAAAGAGGTACGATCTATCCCTAAATAGTAGTCTAAATTATCCACGAATCTCAATGACCAAGAAAAGAATTGATAATTAGTGTGGAAAAGAGTCGTAGAATACCAGGAATCCAAAAGAAAGATTTTTCTTTTCTGACTTATTCATTCAATTCATTTCAAATAAGACGTATCTTGTTCAAGCCAATAAATAGAGCTGGGGTTATAGTTAAAGCAGCCAGTAGAAAACCGAAATAACTAGTTATAGTAAGCATGAAAGAGTTAAATTCCATTTATTTTTTTACTACACTACATATGTTGGTAAAGCACTTACCTAAGTTATGGAAAATTCATAATTCATCGGTTATTTTAGATAATACTAAAAAACAAGATAGAGTGAGATACAGAAGTGTAAAAGAAAATCGATTCATCAGATGGGACATGAGTCTCTAATTCCGAATCAAGAGATTTGTTGTGGAATCTGTCAGTTCTTTAAAGTAATAATATTAAGAACTAGATCATCTAACCCCATTGAAAAATTAAATTGGATTTTCGGGAGAATTTTTGAATATAAGATAAATAAAGAATTGAAACAGTCGAATATTCCCCTATTCCTTCTTATTTTAACTGATTGTATTCCATATGGAATAAGAGGAGAAGAAAAGCATTCCACGACCCCCCGAGCAAGGGGCCCCTTAAAAAAAGGAAAGCTCTTCCTTGAATTTACTTTATTTTTATTCCTTTTTCGAACCCCAACCAAAGTTGATTCGAAGACGAGTCACTTCAATTATCCTTTTAAGTTCTATCTTCTGTCTTTCCCTATTTCATCTCGTAAAGTTCCACGCTTGCAGTTTAGTCAAGAAAGTTAGACCTAATCCAACAAACAAGGCAAGGATTGATTACGAATCTTGATTCTTCAAAGAATGTTTTCTTTCTCTCATAACATATTATCCACTATTCGATTTTCTATTTATTAGATATTATATTATGCTAACCAATTAAATTCCTTAAAGGGAAAGGTTGGATTCGAAGAAAACTTTTAACTAAAAAAGGATAGATTTCGCATATACTTGTCCTTATATTGTGTCAGTATGAGAATATCTTTCCTAAATTATTTATCCAAACCTATTGATCATTAAC